CAAAAAATTCGGCACACTCCAAGATGTTCTATTTTTACATAAAAATGTATTCGCTCAAGAAGGACTCCAGAAGATATTAATCGTAAAAAAGAGGATTGTTTACAAGGAAACACTAATATAAATTCGTATTCATATATATATAAATTATATAAGAACCAAAATAGTCTTTTATTTTCTTTTGAAAATTTTGAAAATACGTAAATAGATTTTTTCGGAATAATGAGACTATTCCAATTATAATATTCGTGGAGAAGGAACTGCAATAAATGTAAAGAGAGAACATCCTGGATCCAGGATTGAAGCATTTGGACCAAGATTTCCATATGGACGGGATAGGGTATTAATATATCGGACAGATAATTTAAATGCAACAATTTATCCTCTAAAAAAGGAAATATTGAATGACTAGATTGTAAATTGTGAGATTTTGGTATTTCTTTTTCTTCAAGAGAAGATATTAACTGCAGCGAAAATGGAATTTCTACAATGACTGCAAAACCTTCAGATAGAATCTGAGAAAAAAAATGAAAATAATTGTTATGCCCAACAAATATCTTTTGGTAAATATCATTAACCGAATAAATCAAATAATTTTTTTGATACATTCGAATAATTAAACGTTTCACAAGTACTGAACTAAATTTATTGTCATAACCCAAGGAGTTTTGGGGTTCATAAAAAATTGAACTATTTAACCCATGATCATAAGCAAATACGTAAATATATTCTTGAAAGAGAAGTGGATATAGAAACTGTTGTTGCCGAGATCTATCTTCTTCTAAATATCCTTGTAATTCTTCCATTTATATTTCCACGTGAAGCAGAGGTAGAAGGAACTTCTTGAGTTATAAAATAACTGATACATAGTGCAATATGGTCAAAACAGAGTATTATGTATAATAAAGAAGATTATGTATATATACAATAATAATAAAAAACCTGTAAAGGTAAAGAGGGAATCCAATCAATAGGTTTTTTTACTCCCCTTTTTCTATCAAAAATGGTTTATCTTCGTTATAATTATAATTACAAGAGGATAATGACCCTTTATTTTTGCAACCTGATTGCTCTTTTGATTTTGGAATTAATTATCTTTATCAGTATACTGTTTCTTTATACACATTCGTCTCTAACCCATAATAATCAATATTTAGGATTCATAAAAAAAAAAAAAGAATCAATGGTCTCCTCACGGGAGACCCCATCCTTTCCCGTACCAGGCACTAATCCATTTTTAACGTCTAACTAGATCGGGTAATCATTTAATTCAAATTAAGAACATAAGCTCGTTGCTTTTTGGTTTATCAGAATTGGAATTGGAGCCATGAAGCTCTATCCATTTATTCACTAGACCAAACTATAAATTTGAATTTGTTTTGTCCACTTCCCTACCAAAAAAATTGTAAGAATTGAGTAAGGAGAAATTCTTAATTTCACTTTCATTTTAATTTGAAATTTTTTCAATGAAAATAAAATAATAAATCTATTATTTTATTATTATTTTATTATATTACGTATTACGACATGCTGCTTTTTCCATTCATTACCTTTGAGGATCAGTCGTGGTCTTATAGACTCTACCAAAAGTCTGGACGAATTTATTGCTTCATCAAAATGTGTAAAAGATCATAGTCGCACTTAAAAGCCGAGTACTCTACCGTTGAGTTAGCAACCCAACCCTTCAAAACAAAAGTTGGATATGTAGATACGATCCAAATAAAAAATCAATTGAATTAGACTGCGCGACCCCATCAAAACATTGAATTAAGAACAAATCTTTCTTGTTGATTTATTGATCAATTAGAAAAAAATGTATAGATCATAATAAAAAACACCAAATTCCTAATAGAAATGCCAAAATTCCGACGGACCAATCGTTTATTTATACATATACATTTTTTTATTTAACCCAAGTTAAGAAAAAAAAAAACATCTTATATGACAGTAAACCCGGCAATACAAACCCGTCATTTGACTGAAGTGAATTGAAAACCAAATCCACCAAATCCAATAATACAATATACAATATAGGATAGGGTCAGGATAAAGAGATTTCTTTATCTACGATCAATTATATTTGTTCAATATAACATTGTCAATATAAATATGACTAGAATGGTGATAAAACGAATAAAAAACTGAAGTAAATCAAATAAGTATTTTTGTTGGATTGGCACAAACAAAAAAAAAATATATATAAATAAATCAGAAATTTTTATAGGAAGAGATAAAGACAGACAGGTTTATTCAATCAATAAAGGATAAACAAGATTAATTCCTTGTTTGTTGCTGGATTCCTATAACAGGAAAAGGACAAATTATAGATAATAAATTGTAGGTAAATAATTACACTATATATATATTTATTCCTCCCCCCCTTTTTTCTTTATTTTGGTCTTTTTTCTTTTAATTAACTTTTAATTTTAACTCGAAATTTTTTCTTTAAATTTAAATAAATCTGCTTTCCTAAAAATGTCAGAAACAGTTCCTGTTGGTTGAGCACCTTTTTCAAGGAAATATAGAATAGCAGGAACGTTTGAATAAGTTTGATTATTTATCGGATCATAAAAACCCACTTTTCGAAGATCTCTCCCTTCTCGTCGGGATCGAACATCAATTGCAACGATTCGATAGATGGCTCATTGGGATAGATGCACATAAACAATCTCCCCCAGAAACGTATAAGAGGTTTTATCCTCATACGGCTCGAACTCGAGAAAAAAAATTTCATTCGTACTCATAACTCAAGTTGGGTAATTCTGACATAGTCCCAGGGGAATCCTTAAACATTTATTGAGCCGTCTCTAACCTCTTTTGTTTGTCTCATCCCGAGTCAATTATTCTGATCCCTTTCTTGAGACAATTGAAAATAGTGTTTCCTTGTTCCGGAATCCTTTATCTTTCCTTTATAAAATCATTGGATTTAGACATTACTTCGGTGATCCTTACTCCTTTTCAAAAGGGCAGCAACATACCTTTTGTTTTTTGTTATTTTCTTCTATATAATCTATATAAATATAAATGGAATACGAAGAATTGATTTCCTAGGATACACCTTTCTTTTTATCGAAAAAAAACTTTTTTTTTTTTTTTTTACTTGTTTCAAGTTTAAACCTTTCGATTTTTTTTATATTGATATTGAGGATATATTTACAAAGTTGGTCTAACTTATTGATTTATTAGCACTAACCCTAGATTCTTCCCCTTGATAAATAAATAAATCTTTTTTACTCGAGCTCCATCACGTACTATCAATCTAAGACAAATTAGATTCCTAATGGAACAGAACAAATTATGTCGAGACAAGAGCATCCTCATTTTTATGGAAAATGGTGGATGTAAAAATCCACAGCCGATCATGTCCTTCAAGTCGCACGTTGCTTTCTACCACATCGTTTCAAACGAAGTTTTACCATAACATTCCTCTAAAAAAAAAAAATGAAATTCAATTGAATTTCAAACCATGATGAAATATATTTAATATTTAAGGTTAAATATATTTCATTTAATATGTGTAATCATGAATAGTCATTGGCTCAACAAGCAGTATATAATAGTCCATACTTTCTACCTATGGATAGTTTCTACCTATGGATAGAAAAGTATTCTATACACTTTTTGCGAATCTGGGATAAGGATAAAGTTCAGTAAGGATGATCCAATTTATTTACCTCGATATTCTATCATAATGAATAAAACATATTTATAAAAAAAAAAAACGTTTGCTAAAGACTCATTTACATCTCCAACAGATTGTTCAGGATGGTCAATCATGAAGGATACATATTTATATAATATAACAATAACAAACAAATAATAACAAACAAAAAAACTATAAAACTAAAATTTATTAATTTTAATTGAATATGTTTAGTTTAAAAAACTGGAGCAAAATCCATTATTAATCAAATAAACTCGTCCAACGACCCCAAAACAAAAGGTCATAAATTTCTAGAAACTATTGATTTATCATACTTTTTCAAGTACCAACCAAGAGTTCATAAAAAAAAAATATTATTAAACATATTACAATTATTTACAATTATATAATTATATTATATATATGAGTATTGAGTATATATATGAGTATAGGACTTTACCTTGTTTATTTTATATGATATGATCATATGGATTTTTTATGGTTATATGGTATATGGATTTTTTTTTTTTATTTTGTTTTACTTCAGGTTCGACAATTTTTCCATCAATTTCATAAAAAAAAAAAAGTTCAAGTATATGAAATATACTAATTTCCCCCAATCCTTACTTTACATTACATAGATTTACAAACATATATTTCCAATAATTTTTATTTGATAAATCGAGAAATCTAAGATAGAAAGAAATGGAATTCCGACAATTCTCCTATTTTGTTACCATACCACAACTTTAGAGGTTTTCTAAGACTGATGATGAAACTGATGAAATTAGTAACAAAAACTCGCTATTCTTTAGTATCATCTCCACATAGAAAAATTGGGATACCTATTTTTTACTTTAGGCGTTGTGTGGAAGGGAAGAGGGATGTCTTTGTTTCACGCTGCAATTAAGAATGCATTATGTGATAATTCACATTTGATGAATATGTTATATTCAATTTAGTTAAATGGGTAACTAACTTAAAAATTAATATAACTATAACATAGTACGAGCATATTCTGAATGTGAATGATAAACCAAAAAATAATTTTAATTATTTAATTAAAATTAAAAATTTAAAAATGAAAAAAAAAAATACATTCTAAGAATTCAGAACAACTTTTTGTTCTCTTAAAGATTTTTTTGTTTTATGTGGGATACAGTGTGATCCTATCTTCTGTTTCTGATAGATAGGATCTGGGACGGAAGGATTCGAACCTCCGAGTAACGGGACCAAAACCCGCTGCCTTACCACTTGGCCACGCCCCATTTTTATCCTTTTTTTTTTATCCTTTGGCATTTGGCACTAGTAAAGACTACTAGTCTTATTAGTTATTGGTCAACCCCCCCCCTAAAAAAAAAATACCCAAAAAAGTACATTACATAATATACATAATATGTAATACATAATAAATACATATGAAATACATATGTAGCATATTTTTGTTGCTAGGATTTAAGACATATAAATTATATATATAATGTAATGTAAAAAATTCATTGATCATTACATAGAATTCAATTAAGATAATGTATGAAAGTAGAATTCCTTTCTTTTTCATTTTTCCCTTATAAAAATAATTCAATCAAAATAAAATTATCTAATACACAAGAACGAAATGTTTGTTATGCTTAATATCTTTAGCTTAATCTGTATCTGTCTTAATTCTGTCCTTTATTCGAACAGTTTTTTCTTTGCCAAATTGCCCGAAGCTTATGCGGTTTTCAATCCAATCGTAGATGTTATGCCTGTTATACCTCTTTTCTTTTTTCTATTAGCCTTTGTTTGGCAAGCTGCTGTAAGTTTTCGATAAAATTTTTAATACTTTGCCCAATAGACTCATTTTGCCAAATCCAAATCGATTCATGATTTATTCGATAATAAAATTCGAAAAATGAATAAGATCGACTAAGTATTACATTATTATTATAAACCCTCGATTTCGATTCAAAAATTTCAATTATTGTATAATTATTGTATATTTAAAATTAAAAATATTAAATAACCGCAATTTGGATCAGCTTATTTACTCGTTCTCACCTTTCAGTGAGCAAAGAGTTTACTGGGTCTAGGTCCCGTACGATGCCTAATTGTCGATATGACAAGAAGTTTTTTTTAAGTTGTTAAGTTAAGTTGTAAGTAATAAAGAAAAATCTTATTACATACAATACAAAGAAATTCGTAAAAATGACTTTCTTTTACAAAATTGAATTTTTTTGCAGGGGGGTCGTGTAAAATTAAACAAACAAATTAAATAAAATAATAGATGTGTTGAAAAGAAAAAATAAGTAATCTATTCCCTTTTTTTTTTCGAAAATAAGATTATTTTGGAGGTTGTGTAATGCTTAGTCTTAAACTCTTTGTTTACACAGTAGTGATATTCTTTGTTTCTCTCTTCATCTTCGGATTCTTATCTAATGATCCAGGACGTAATCCTGGACGTGAGGAATAATTTTTTTTTTCTAAATCTAAACTTTTCTTATTATTTTATATTTTATCTATTCTATACTATAAATTTACCTATGATAAATTCAAGGAATTGAAATTCCTTTTGAAAGTTCGAAATCGAAAGTATCAAGCGGGTCGAGTAATCAGAGCGAGCGGAGAAAGAGGGATTCGAACCCTCGGTACGAATAATTCGTACAACGGATTAGCAATCCGACGCTTTAGTCCACTCAGCCATCTCTCCAAACTCCAAATGGAAAATAAAATTTCTTTAATTTATAATTTAATTTAAAGAAATTACGGAGAATTCAATATTTTCTTTATTTTATTTTCATATATTATTTTCATATATTAATATTATTCATATATTATTTTCATATATTAATATTATGAATTAAAATTAATATATATTACTATTAAATATATATTACTATTACATATATACATATATATATTAATATTATAAATTTATAAATTATTATTTATATAAATGCAATTATAAAAATAAATTATTATTTATAATTAATATTAAATTAATGCAATTATAAAATTTTATATTAGGAATTTCCTATTTTTCATTAATATAAAATAAGTAAGTTCAGAGTAAATAAAGAACGAATTTGATCAGGAATTACATTTAGATAATGATTCGAAACAAGTATCTACAATACAATAGAAAGAATACCTTACTTCTTTGATTTTGTACGAAAGATTTATTCCCCCGGCCTGGGCCGTTAAGTACCGGCCAGGCCAATACCTCTTTTTGTCTAGTTTCAATGACCCCTTCAATCCGAAAATACTAGCAATCCAACAAAACAAGGATATATATATATAGTCATATAGTCTTATTGAAATTTATGTATGTTATTTAAAAAATTCGAAAATTTGAAAAGCTTTGTGTCCTTTACCCTTTTAAGTCCCTGGCTAACAGGACTAAATATGCGTCAACACCATAATTTGGATCCTATCTTGATTGCGTCTCACTCCTTTGTTCGACAAATAGTCCATTTATATACAATAATGTATATGTAGCGGGTATAGTTTAGTGGTAAAAGTGTGATTCGTTCTATTAAAAACTTAAATAGTTAAGGGAAGGGGTATCTCCGTTTTTTTTTCATACTCCGATCAAAAACTTTATTTCTTAAAAAGGTTTAATCCTTTACCTCTCAATAGCATATTTGAGGAAGAACATACATTCTCACGATTTGTATCCAAAGTCCTATTAGAAATCCATTTTTATTTTTAATAAATAAAAATGGATTATGTAGTCGTGAAACATAATTTTTTTGAACTGGATCCAGTCTTCCAATTGAATAAGTATGACTAAGGATCCATGGATGAAGATACAAAAGTTTAGTTCCAATCGTAACTAGATCTTCTATTTTGGTGTTGTAAAAGGGAAATTGAAGCCAAAC